TTTATTTTTTATTTATTTTTTAATGGTCTTCCTGATTAGGGGTCGGGAAAGAAACCTCTTTTAACAACATAAGTAAAAAAGAAAATTCTTTTTTCTGCGAAATTCAAATTAGGCAAGAAAAAGAAACCGAAGGTCGTCTTCCCTTCTTGTTGCGTATGTATCGCGAATTCAAATAGAGAAAATATCGATATAGAGTATCTTTTATTTTTACTCGAATCTCCCCCTAAGCCCCTATTTTTTTTACTAATAACTGGTGTTGTTGGATTGAATTAAAAATTATAACAGAATAGTTTACGAAATTCAATTCGGAAGAAACTCTTTATTTTGATATTAATTTTAACTCTAAATAAAATTGAATATCAAAATTGGATAAGATAATATTGTATTGAATTAATTTCTATTTATTTAATCTCGTGAATTTCTCTATTTTCTATTTCATTTTGATTTCTAGTTGATAATAATAGATAATAAGATATATAGAATATATAGAATTTGATTTCTATCCTATTATTATTATTTCTATTATATAGAATACTCACTTCGATATACTAATTAGTATAGAATACTACTAAGAATTAGTATAAGATATGTTTATAGTAATAACAGGTCTAAATATTCAATCGAGGTACCCATTCTATGACAACTCTCAACAGCTTACCCTCTATTTTTGTGCCGTTAGTAGGACTAGTATTTCCGGCAATTGCAATGGCGTCTTTATTTCTTCATGTTCAAAAAAACAAGATTTCTTAGATCTTATGGGTTCAAATCTCATCCATTTTTTTTTTCAAGACTTAGATATAGCTAATACAGATGTGCATTTAGTAGAGTATGTTATGGTATAACATAGGGGCGCAGCTCTTATATATCCGTAAATAGATGCTAGAAATATACAAACAATATAGGGAAATAAGTTTCGAATTATTTCCAAATAGATTGGAATCGAGGCAGATGCCTGAAACGGAAAGTCGATCTATCTATATGTATGTAGATATTTCTAGAAGATCCTAAAAAAGGGATATTCTTTTATTTTATACCTAACCCATTCGACGAATTACTCCGATTATTCCTAAAGGAAAGGGTTACATGCGAATGGCACTAGTTGATGAGAGTTACTTCGGAAACAAAAAGTTTCTCCATTCCAATAAAAAAAAAATGCAACTAGATCTAATATGAGTTGGCGATCCGAACATATATGGATAGAACGTCTAGTGGGGTCTCGAAAACTAAGTAATTTCTTCTGGGCCTTGATCCTTTTTTTAGGTTCATTAGGATTCGTCTTAGTTGGAACTTCCAGCTATCTCGGTAAGAATTTTATATCTTTAGTTCCATATCAGCAAATCGTTTTTTTTCCACAAGGGATCGTGATGTCCTTCTACGGGATCGCGGGTCTCTTTATTAGTTCCTATTTGTGGTGTACAATTTCGTGGAATGTGGGGAGTGGCTATGATCGATTCGATCTAAAAGAAGGAATAGTGTGTATTTTTCGTTGGGGATTTCCTGGGAAAAAGCGTCGCATCTTCCTACGATTCCGTATGAAGGATATTCAGTCGATCAGAATAGAAGTTAAAGAGGGCATTTATCCTCGTCGTATCCTTTATATGGAAATCAAAGGACAGGGAGCCATTCCATTGACGCGTACTGATGAGAATTTGACCCTGGGTGAAATTGAGCAAAAAGCTGCCAAATTGGCCTATTTTTTGCGCGTACCAATTGAAGTATTTTGAAATGAAATAGCAAATCAAAATATTTCTATAAATAAAAAAAGAACAAGGGGAGTTCTTTTAAGTCGAAATCGGAATACTATTCCTTGAAATGTTTGTTTTTTTTTAGTTTCGCTTTAGCATTCATCGAGAACGTGAAGCAGTTTCAAATTGGATCAATTAGATTATCTGTAAACAAGATTTTTATTATTTCTTCATTTAAAGCCGACTCTTTCTTATTCTATATTCTTTCTAGATTCATAATTAATGAATGGGAAATAAAAAAAAAGAATAGATTCCGGGGTTCGATGCCTTAGAATAGAACTTATGTTTGATAAAAATAGTAGATCGCAGCGCATAGATTCGAAGAATGGGGCGAGTTCATTAGCAATTCAAAGATGAAAAATGGAAAAAAAGAAAGCATTTCTCCCTTTTCTTTCTGTTATATCTATAGTATTTTTGCCTTGGTGGGTTTCTCTTTCATTTAAGAAAAGTGTTGAATCCTGGGTTACTGATTGGTGGAATACTACACAATCCGAAACTTTTTTGACTGATATTCAAGAAAAGGGTATTATAGAAAAATTCATCGAATTAGAAGAACTCTTCCTATTGGACGAAATAATAAAAGAATACCCGGAAATAGGGTTGCAAAGGGCTCATATAGGAATCCACAAAGAAACGATCCAATTGATAAAGATAAACAATGAGGATCATATCCATATGATTTTGCACTTCTCGACAAATATAATCTGTTTCATTATTTTTAGTGCTTATTCAATTCTAGGTAATAAAGAACTTCTTATTCTTAACTCTTGGGTTCAAGAATTTCTATATAATTTAAGTGACACAATAAAAGCTTTTTCTATTCTTTTATTAACTGATTTATGTATCGGATTCCATTCGCCCCATGGTTGGGAACTAATGATTGGCTATGTCTACAAAGATTTTGGATTTGTTCATAATGAGAAAATTATATCTGGCCTTGTTTCTACTTTTCCAGTCATTATAGACACAATTTTTAAATATTGGATCTTCCATTATTTAAATCGTCTATCTCCATCACTTGTAGTGATTTATCATTCAATGAATGACTGATCCAACTCGAATATTTCTTACTTTGCACATAAGCAAAGCATTTTAAGACGTACCCACTCCTTCGAACCTACGGAGATTTCCCCTCGAATGTTTTATATTCGCGTAAAAGAATTTACGTAAATAGCAGACTTGTGGATAGGGAACTATCTGAGTGACCTACCTCATTTTATTGTAGAAATTTTTGGGATCAATGATTGGACTATGCAAATTCAAAATAACCTTTTTTTTTCTTGGATCACGATAAAGAAAGAAATTATTCAATCTATTTCCGTATCGTTTATGATATATATCATCACTCAAGCATCTATCTCAAATGCGTATCCCATTTTTGCTCAGCAGGGTTATGAAAATCCGCGCGAAGCAACCGGGCGTATTGTATGTGCCAATTGCCATTTAGCTAATAAGCCCGTGGATATTGAGATTCCGCAAACAGTACTTCCTGATACTGTATTTGAAGCAGTTGTTCGAATTCCTTATGATACGCAAGTGAAACAAGTTCTTGCTAATGGAAAAAGGGGGGGGTTGAATGTGGGTGCTGTTCTTATTTTACCTGAAGGATTTGAATTAGCACCCCCGGATCGTATTTCACCCGAGATGAAAGAAAAGATAGGCAATCTTTCTTTTCAGAGCTATCGACCCACTCAAAAAAATATTCTTGTTATAGGTCCTATTCTTGGTCAGAAATATAGTGAAATAACTTTTCCTATTCTTTCCCCGGATCCCGCTAATAATAAAGATGTTCACTTCTTAAAATATCCCATATATGTGGGGGGGAACAGAGGAAGGGGTCAAATTTATCCCGACGGGAACAAGAGTAACAATACGGTTTATAACGCTACAGTGGCCGGTAGAGTAAGTAAAATCATACGAAAAGAAAAGGGGGGATACGAAATAACTATAGCGGATACGTTAGATGGGCGTCAAGTGGTTGATATTATTCCGCCAGGGCCAGAGCTTCTCGTTTCAGAGGGCGAATCTATCAAACTTGATCAGCCATTAACGAGTAATCCTAATGTGGGTGGATTTGGTCAAGGGGATGCTGAAATAGTACTTCAAGATCCATTACGTGTCCAAGGTCTTTTGTTCTTCCTGGCATCTGTTATTTTAGCACAAATCTTTTTGGTTCTAAAGAAGAAACAGTTTGAGAAGGTTCAATTATCCGAAATGAATTTTTAGATTTGCAAATTTATAAATCTCAACTTCGGAAAGGAAAAGGAATCCAATTCTTATTGGTGTTCTGCATGATCAAAAATTATGAACCCATTTTTGCTTGTTTCGAAGTCATTGGGAGTTACTTATACTCTATTCCTATTCATAGTAAGAATATTATAAAGAAATTTTTTTGACTTTATCTCTTATTTTTTTTTTTCAATCAAAATTGAACCGAGTGACTCTCTTACTCTTATCAGAGAATGTCTTAATAGTTTTCTATTCTAATAAAAGAGAAAATTTCATCGAATACAGAATACTAAACTTCAGATAATAAGTAAGTGCAGAATAGAAAGCGTTTATTTTCTTAGTTTATTCTTGTTGTCGTCACAAGAAAGAAATTTTGCACATTTCTTTCTTGTGACGACAACAAGAATAGTTTTTGATCCCGTTCGTCTAAGATAACTATTCTTAATCTTATTTTCTATTTTTTGATTTTTTTACGGATTTCTCAGAACCTTTTTGTTTCTTCTATTTCTATATTTAATTAAAATATAGATTAGAGTAGTGAGCAATCAAAAAATAGGAAAAAATAGGAAATAGGGCGCAATTTTTGGAGAAAATAGAACTTAATGGAGGTTTATTAGAAAAGAAAGGATTTGAATAATATCTGTACTCGTCAAATAGATATATTATAATTGGTTCATTTAGGAAAACGAAATCAAGTAATTTCAGTCTAACTTTGAAAGGTAGATACTATGCTTCAATAATAGATGGTCAAAATCAATGAATGACATTTTTCAAATATAATTTGAATTTTCAAATTGAAATAAAAATAATATATTATGAAAGCTTAAGAACTCAAGGGATCCCTTGAGTTCTTAAGCTTTCATGTCTCCAACTCAGTTCATCAGATTATCGATTATTGATTATTAGATTATTTTAGATTCTTACAGAGATGAGCCCAACCCTGAGTATGAACCATAAAAGAAAATACCTATTAAACCAATCACAAGAATACCAGTTACAGTACCTATTATCCAAAGAGGAATCCTTCCAGTAGTATCGGCCATTTATCTTGCTTCCTCCGCCATTTCATCAAGTTGTCATGCTAGAGACACATACAGTCATAGATAAGTATGAGATGCGATCCTTCCGAATGAGATAAGCAAATTCCTAATTAATATTTTATATTCTACCAGTCTCTTTTCTTCTCTTACTTTATTTTTTATTAATTGAAGAAATAATTAGAAAATAAAACAGCAAGTACGAAAATAAGTAATAACCCCCAGTATAGACTGGTACGATTCAATTCAACATTTTGTTCGTTCGGGTTTGATTGTGTCATATCTCTCTAATTTTTATTATGTTTATCGTTGGATGAACTGCATTGCTGATATTGATCCCAAAAAAGAAACGGTAGGTACAGCTAGTCCATGAACAGCTAACCATCGGACTGTAAAAATTGGATAGGTTCGATCTATAGTCATTGGTTCCTCCTAAAACTAAAAAGATCTACTAAATTCATCAAGTTGTTCCAAAGAGTCAAAACGCCCAGTTATTAATGGAATTCCTTGTCGGCTTTCTGTAAAATATTCGTTTGGGCGGGGACTTCCAAATACATCATAAGCTAAACCCGTGCTGACGAATAACCAACCCGCAATAAATAGAGAGGGTATAGTAATACTATGAATAACCCAGTATCGAATACTGGTAATAATATCGGCAAAAGAACGTTCTCCTGTGCTTCCAGACATGCTGAGCTCCGCATATTCTTGTACGATTAAAGGGGGGTCGATTCTGTAAAAGATGATATCAGTAAATGGAAATTCACTACCGTTTTTTCATCCTTGTTAGATCGTCAATATTGTACCAAGGGCTTTTTTCGAGTATACCGAATCAGTATAGCTATCCTTCCTCTAAGACAGCAACGCAATTTGAATCAGTATGTAAATGAAGGACTAGTAGATAATTTCTTTTTTCTTTTCCTTGTCAATGTAGAAGTCTGAATTGATGATTTGAGATGAAATTTCTTAAATTTATATAAGGTTTATTTCTCTCTATTATATTATTATTGGTTTCGAACCGGAAAACTTACGTTAGGTAAAATGTGAATCCAAGGGGTTGGTTTTTAGTTTTTATAAAAATAAAAAAAAAATGCAGTTAAATTATCCTATTTCCACTTCCCCAATTCAATTTGATGCGAAATTCAAAAATTTCCTGTTTATACCTCTAAACTGTAGAAAAGGTTTTCTTGAAATCTTTTTTTTTTTTCATTTTAGTTTATTCCATTTAAAGCGAATTGCTGATTCGTACAGTAACAAGTAAGAGGAGTATAGAGTATTGATTCAAAAAAAATCTATTTCTCTTTTTCATAATAAATTTGAAATTATCTAATCAAAAAATAGGGAAACAATCGATAAACTAGAAAAGAAAAAAAAAAATGATAAGGATTACTGGTCTACGAATGGAATTTGACTACCTTATTTGATTTGTTTATTTGAATTTTATTTGAATCAATTTGATTTCTTTTTATTTTTCCTTATTTATTAGTTGAGTACTGGGTTCATTCACATAATCTCTTCAAAGAAGAGAAGGGGGTATTATAAGGTCTAAATTCACTCTTTATTTTAATCAATCGATAAATCGATTTGATAGATAGGAGATCGACAAAATAAAAATAGAGTAGATGCTCAAAATGATTAACTTATCCCCTTTTAGACTCTACTTCCCTTAGTCTTTTGTTAGTAGTGTAATGACTGCTTCATGCATTAACAACTAACAATTGAACTTATTCTTTTTCGTTTCAATTGCCATTTTTTCTTATCGTCTTATCTTCAAACTTAGGGAAATGTTTTCTAAACATATGTAGAAAAAGAACATATTTCATTTAGCCCCTTCATGCTTACTATAACTAGTTATTTTGGTTTTCTACTAGCAGCTTTAACTATAACCTCAGCTCTCTTTATTAGTCTCAACAAGATACGATTGATTTGAAATTAATTGAATGAGCACAACTCATAAAACGAAAAAGAAATCTTTCTCCGGTACTCCGAGATTCTATAGTTCATTACCGGATGTATTTACAATTATTGGTCATTGAGATTCCCGGGCACTACGAATTAATATTTCGTGATAGATAGTACCTCTCTTTTTTCCTTTCTATTTTAAGAAAAAAATTGAAATGATTGAAGTTTTTCTATTTGGAATTGTCTTAGGTCTAATTCCTATTACTTTAGCGGGATTATTTGTAACTGCATATTTACAATACAGGCGTGGTGATCAGTTAGACCTTTGATTAATTAACAGTTTTTTTTTGATAATTTGACCTCCTCTTTTCTTAAAAAAAAAATTAACAGGAGGTCAAATTCAGATTACTGTTCTGCTCAATTATTTGAATTTGCATATAATTCTCAGATTAATCAAGCCCAGAATCACGCTCTGTAGGATTTGAACCTACGACATCGGGTTTTGGAGACCCACGTTCTGCCGAACTGAACTAAGAGCGCTTTATTATTTCTTATAAAAAGTCTTCTTATCACAATAGTTAACAGCCAAGAAGAGGATTTTTTTTGTCCCCCACTCTAATCTTATCTTGAATACCTAGAATATCTTAGAGAATAAGATAAAAAAAAATGTATGTGTGATTTGAATCGATTAAAATTGATTCCTTGTTACTTCTCATAAGAGAAGTAACAGGTAGGGATGACAGGATTTGAACCCGTGACATTTTGTACCCAAAACAAACGCGCTACCAAGCTGCGCTACATCCCTTTCTTTCAATTGGTCTACATTGTCATTGTAGAGAATCCCCGTCTTGTTTTCAAAAACCTTGTTTTCCATTCCTATTAATCTAGGAACATAGACAATTTTTCTTGATATTTATTTTATTTCTTTTAACTCATATCTACGAGAAAATCTCGTATGAATATAATATTATTCATAGAATATAACATATATTCTATTATTATAATAAGATGCTTATATACATAGGAATATCAAAAACTGATCGTAAAAAAGAACGAGGGAATACTGGGGGGAGGGGAAGAAAGGTACTTTTTTATTTTTAGAAAGGTAGAATCTTATCTCTTTTTTATTCTCTTAAATCAATCATGGAAATTAGGAATCCCGTGTAAAATACAAAGGAATCTCAAATACTTCCATATCCGATATGTATTACCATTAGATATTTTAATAAAACATTAAAAAATAAAGAAGGAGGATTAAAAATGCGAGATCTAAAAACCTATCTTTCCGTGGCACCGGTACTAAGTACTCTCTGGTTCGGGTCTTTAGCGGGTTTGTTGATAGAGATCAATCGTTTATTCCCAGATGCGTTGACATTTCCTTTTTTTTCATACTAGTTTAGTTAGTAACATGGGAAGGGGTGAAGAAGATTAGAGATATAATCAAAAAATCTATGACTAATCCCTTCCCCTCTTTTTTGAATTATTCAAAATTCAATTAGATACTTAGAGACAAAATAAAGAAAGGAGGAAAGATAGAAAAAAAAATGAATTCTATTTAATATTTCTTACTCTATTATATTGTATATTGTATTGTGATTGGAACGAAATCTTTCATAATTTCAACTTAGCAACTTTTTTTTATTTATTTTTGCTAGTTACTTCAAGAGTAGCAAATAAGAAGAGTTGATTGAATCAAAAACTCAAACTAAAGGAGGGTCATGGCCAAGGGAAAAGATGCTCGAGTAACAGTTATTTTGGAATGTAGCAATTGTCTTCGAAACGGACTTAATAAGGAATCAAGAGGGATTTCCAGATATATTACTCAAAAGAATCGACACAATACGCCGAGTCGCTTGGAATTGAGAAAATTCTGTCCCTATTGTTACAAACATACGATTCACGGGGAGATAAAGAAATAAACCAACTCCAACTTATTTTTATTTGTGTATCACTCTTATATCAGGAACAAAAAAAGGACATATTCTCTATTCGAGAGACCCTATTATTCTAGATTTTAATAGTTTAGTTAACAGAATTGAATTAACTCAAAATAAAAAAAAAAAAAACCAATCTTTTTTTTTAATTCAAAATTATTTTGGATCGGATTGAAATAGTATTTTCAAGATAAGGAATAAACAAAGTATGGAAAAATCCAAGCGACTCTTTCGGAAATCCAAACGATCTTTTCGTAGGCGTTTGCCCCCGATTGGATCGGGGGATCGAATTGATTATAGAAACATGAGTTTAATTAGTCGATTTATTAGTGAACAAGGAAAAATATTATCCAGACGGGTGAATAGATTGACCTTAAAACAACAACGATTAATTACTATTGCTATAAAACAAGCTCGTATTTTATCTTTATTACCCTTTCTTAATAATGATAAACAATTTGAAAGAAGCGAATCGACTGCCAGAGCTAATGGTCTTAGAATCCGGAATAAATAAAAAAAGTAGGCTTACTTTCCTCTTCAATTTGAATCCAAATTCAAATTCGACAACTGAAATAGAGTTTGATGTTTTATTCGAAGAATTCGAGAATCCAATCAAGATTAGATTGGATTTCTCCTACTTATCGTAAAAAAAAACAAGAATCGGCGAAGAAGCAATCTTTTTGTATTGGATATTTATTGGACGTGTTTGGTTGCTCATTTCATTTTGAGCGACTTTATCTTTATCATACTCATTTTTATTCTACTTTCCCGGAGTTCATTCTCCAGAAAATGGCATTTTCAATAGTCGAACTTACAATTCCAATTTTTCCTTAAAGAAGAATTTATTTATTTTTGATCGAATTAGAAATCATATAAAAACAATTCCTATTTAATATAGCTATTTGTGCAACTATTTTACGATTAAAAAGCAACCGGTTCTTGTCCAGATTGTGTAGAAAATGACTATAACTATAGGATACAAAATTCTTACGAATTACTGCATTTATCCGAGCGATCCACAAACGACGAAAATCCCTCTTTCGCTTATCTCTATCTCGATGAGACGAAACCAAAGCTCTGGTTTTCTGTTGTATAATTGTTCGAGTAAGTCTCGAATGAGCTCCACGAAAGCTTGACGCAAATAAACGAATTTTTGTTCGACGTCTACGAGCTATATATCCTCGTGTAATTCTGGTCATTGAATAAATGAAACCTTAATGAATAACTAATGGATTTCCTTTCTTTCAGTTATTCTTTTCCAATTTACTAGTTTAGTAATAACAACACGCATTCTTCCAATGTATAAAATAAGAATTCCAATGGCTTTTGCTACTATAACCTTCCTGCCCACGATTTATTTATTCCTATTCATTTCTATTTATTTGAATTTCTTTTAATAGAATATTTTTTCTGTTTTCGTTTTTTGATACCTAGTATCGATACAATTTATTATTTTGAGTTGAATGCCTATATATATAAAAGGGAAATCGTGGGTTCCATCGTTTCTATGGTTCTTTCTAAAACGGTGAGGTCCTCTCTATACACCGGAGTCCTTTACTTCGACTTCATTTAATGAATATTATTGCTAACTTGTACAGTTCACATTCTTTTGCTCTACCCATGATCTAGTAAAAAGTCTTTCACAATGAGATCTACTTATACAGTAACGATATTTAATTATGAAGATTTGCTGGGGTAGCTGACCCTCTTAGTCCGTTTTTCATAGTCAAATTGGGTTTTCAAAATAATAGTTGCTCGCTTAATGGATAAACATTCGTTACCAATGAGGAATTTTTTATCATCTTCAATTTTTAAAATGGAGTGAATTCAATTTGCACCAATGCAAACCATAAATTTCATATCCAATGGAAGAATCCAATAGATCTTTTTTAGTTTGATATAGTGAACGTACGTACTTCTTTCTTCGATTTCCCCTTTTCTTCTATTTGAATTTAAATTAAAAAAACAAAAAAAAAAAATAAAAAAAGGTACTGATCTTTGATACTGGAAAAGGGGGTTCCTTCTTTCTATTAGAAATGATCTGAACGAGTCGCGCATACACCCTAGTACATGTTCCTCGTCGCTGAGGGCATCCCCCAAGAGCGGGGGATTTCGTGACATTTCGGATTGGCTGTCTTGTGTTTCTAATAAGTTGTTTAATAGTTGGCATGTTGAATCGGATCCATAATGAATGGGTTGGTTTAGATTGATCCTAACCGGCTAATTATGAATTACTTTCCCATGGAATGGATGAATAAGATATTATTGAATCCGGTAATAACTAAATAAAGAAATCAAAATTGTCGATTTATTTAAACTTATTCCCCCTACTGCAATTTTGATGCTATTTTGATTTTTTATTCAACTGCTACAAGATCAACAATTCCGTGAGCTTGGGCTTCCGTTGCTGACATAAAAACATCCCTTTCCATATCTTCGGATACAACCCATAAGGGTTTGTCCGTTCTTTGTACATAAACCCTTGTAATGGTTTCTCGCAATTTGAGTAGTTCTTCTGCTTCTAGGATAAATTCTCCCGTTTGTGCCTCATAAAAAGAACTCGCAGGTTGATGTATCATTACCCTGATGATGGAACAAAAGGTTCTTCTATCTCGATTATGAGATGGAAAGAGATAAAGAAAAAAAGAAAGTATAGAACAACCGTACGGGCATCCTTTAGGCATTGCATACGGCTCTAGAATGGAATTCAGTTTGACCTTCCATCAAAGAATCATCAATTAAAAAGATAGAAAATATATAGAAATTATAAGGTTTATCGGATTGACATCGTCAAACGATCCAATTACCATCCTTCCTTTCCGATTTCAGAGTAGTTACCAAAATACTATGATGGCTCCGTTGCTTTATATATTTATCTCCTCTGTGATTCAGCAATCCCAAAGTTTTGATTTATTTTATTTTTACTCTTTTAAAAGTATATTCATAAGTATATCAATAAATATAAATATCGGAATTTTAAAAAAGTCTTCGGTGGGAAAATAAAAAAAGGTTTGTGACGCTAAAATGGGTCCCGACAATAGCGAAGATAAAATGGGGAAGACCCTTACTACTAATTTCATACTACTCTTTCGATATATAATTGAATGTTTTGAAAAAAAAAAATTCGTATATCGAATTCGATGTGCCATGCTATTATTACTTAATTTTCCTAATTTCATGCATAGTCTTTTTTTTTTTTTCGTAAAAAATTCATTGGCGCCAAGCGTGAGGGAATGCTAGACGTTTGGTAATCTCTCCACCGACGAGTATAAAAGATCCCATTGAAGCCGCTAATCCCATGCATATTGTATGCACATCAGGTTGAACAAATTGCATAGTATCATAAATAGCGACCCCCGGGATTACCCATCCGCCAGGAGAGTTTATAAACAAATACAAATCCTTGTTATCATTCTCTATACTCAAATAAACCATAAGACCAATCAGTTGATTCGAGATCTCGCTATCAACCTCTTGGCCTAAAAAAAGTAATCTTTCTCGATAAAGTCGGTTGATTAGGATCAAATTTGTATCCCGTAAGAGCCGTACATGCACCTTTTGATGCATACGGTTCAACAAAAATTGAGAAAAAACGACTCAATGTGTAGATTCCAGTCCGCTTTCTTTTTAAAATTAAACTATTTATATATTTATATATATATTTAGTTTTGATATTATTTATTTAGTTTTGAGAGCGTTTTCTTAATTCTAAGAAATATTCTAAGAAATTCGAAAATTTCGTATATTAATGAAACGAATTTTCTTCATTTTTTCAAGAACGAAATGAGTTCGTTTTGTGCCCCTTCCCTCTCAAAAAAAATACATTAAGATTAAACATATCGAATTAACTTATCATTGATGCATTGCTTCTTCGCGATTTCATTTTAATCACGATGTTCTTTTCTTGTTCCTGAAAAGGTCTTTTCAATTCTTTTAGGTTTATGCTCTACTCCGAGTCAAAATCTGCCCAATTTTGATTTGCACATATAGGACAAATGTCAATAATATTACGTCTTTTTTTTACAACTTCATTTTTTTTTTCAATTGATTTCATATCTTCTATCAATGCAAAATATTAAACATGTATTTATTTCTTTCCTCGCTGGATTCGTTTAAAGTGAAAAGTTTGAGATTACTATTACTCTCAAATATATTGAATATTATTCAATAATAATCTTTTATTATCTATGGGTATACGTAGTAATAAATAAAAAATAAATTCAAAATGTTTTTTTTCTAAAGGGAGCCTTAATACTTTACTTATGAAAACTTCATTTTAGTGTTCCAAAAAATTCAACCATAAATTATTCTAATTGCTAATATGAATTTGAATATCCCTCAAATCAAATTGCATTTCACGTTCCAAATTATTGGTAATTCAATCTTTTTTGGCCGAAACATAAGGATATCTCAATCGGGGGAGAGAACGGGGGAAATCCCATATGACCCAATATATCTGACAAGTCGCACTATACGTCAACCCAAGAGGCATCTTCCTCTCCAGGACTTCGAAAAGGTACTTTTGGAACACCAATAGGCATAAAATGAAAGAAAAAAGAATTAAGTACTATATTGGACTTTGATATGGAAGCGTAACAATGCGTTTATTGGCTTAATAATATTGTCTTTTATCATATTTGAGTCATAAATCGATCAAAATGTTTACGATTCCGAATAGTTCTTTTGAATGATTCCTAAATATAGATGCATTTGTTGATCGAAAATGGGATTAACCCCATTGCGTATTGTTCCTTATCGGGTATAGAATAGATCCGCTTCTCTTTCTTACTAGGAACCAAATTGTTCCGTTTTTACTAAAAAAAAAGAATAGAACAAATATTACTCCTTTCTTGAAGATAATTCCAAAAAGGGGAGGTTCATAGCATCGTTTTTGCTAATGCAATAAAGTTACATAGTGTCTATTTTTCGTTGATAAAGAGGTATTTCCATGGGTTTACCTTGGTATCGTGTTCATACCGTCGTATTGAACGATCCCGGTCGTTTGCTTTCTGTCCATATAATGCATACAGCCTTAGTTGCTGGTTGGGCTGGTTCGATGGCTCTATATGAATTAGCAGTTTTTGATCCCTCTGATCCCGTTCTTGATCCAATGTGGAGACAAGGTATGTTCGTTATACCGTTTATGACTCGTTTAGGAATAACCAATTCATGGGGCGGTTGGAGTATTACAGGGGGAACTATAACGAATCCGGGTATTTGGAGTTACGAAGGTGTGGCCGGTGCACATATTGTGTTTTCTGGGTTGTGCTTCTTAGCGGCTATCTGGCATTGGGTGTATTGGGATTTAGAAATATTTTGTGATGAACGTACAGGAAAACCCTCTTTGGATTTGCCCAAGATTTTTGGAATTCATTTATTTCTTTCAGGGTTGGCTTGTTTTGGTTTTGGCGCATTTCATGTAACAGGATTGTACGGTCCTGGAATATGGGTGTCCGATCCTTATGGACTAACCGGAAAGGTACAACCTGTAAATCCAGCGTGGGGGGTAGAAGGTTTTGATCCTTTTATTCCGGGAGGAATAGCTTCTCATCATATTGCAGCGGGCACTTTAGGCATATTAGCAGGCCTATTTCATCTTAGTGTCCGTCCACCCCAACGTCTGTATAAAGGATTACGTATGGGAAATATTGAAACCGTGCTTTCCAGTAGTATCGCTGCTGTCTTTTTTGCCGCTTTTGTTGTTGCGGGAACTATGTGGTATGGTTCAGCAACTACCCCTATCGAATTATTTGGTCCCACCCGGTATCAATGGGATCAGGGATATTTCCAGCAAGAAATATATCGAAGAGTTGGCGCTGGATTAGCTCAAAATCAAAGTTTATCAGAAGCTTGGTCTAAAATTCCCGACAAATTAGCTTTTTATGATTACATCGGGAATAATCCGGCAAAAGGGGGGTTGTTCAGAGCAGGATCAATGGACAACGGGGATGGAATAGCTGTTGGTTGGTTAGGGCATCCTATTTTTAGAGATAAAGAAGGGCGTGAACTTTTTGTACGCCGTATGCCTACTTTTTTTGAAACATTTCCGGTTGTTTTGGTAGACGGAGACGGAATTGTTAGGGCCGATGTTCCGTTTAGAAGGGCAGAATCGAAGTATAGTGTCGAACAAGTCGGTGTAACTGTTGAGTTCTA